TTTACATTATCATCGATTTGATATGTATCTTTTGAAAAAAAGGAGACCTTATTATTCTTATTCGTTGTTGATAAAGTTGATAAAAGTAAATTTCTATTGACTGCTTTAGGTGCTTCTTTTCCCCATAAAGATATTGAATAGAAAGAACTGTTTTTAGTGGTACTGTAATTTTGAAAATGGATGCGCAAATGTCCATCAAAGGTAAGTAAATACATCCGAAACATATAAAATGCAGTTAATCCTGTTGTGAAGGAAGCTATTATTGCAAAAATTGGTGAATACAACCAACTATCATTAAGAATTTCATCTTTGGACCAAAAACAAGCAAGAGGTGGAATACCACAAAGAGAGAGTGTACCTAATAAAAAAGTAATTCTTGTAATTGGAACATATTTTGTTAAACCGCCCATAAGAACCATATTTTGACTTTTATCCGGCGAATATCCAACAATAGGTTCCATTGAATGAATAATAGATCCAGATCCCAAAAACAATAAAGCTTTCGAATAGGCATGAGTGATCAAATGGAATAAAGCGGCTCGATAAGAACCTATACCCAGAGCTAACATAATATAACCCAATTGAGACATTGTAGAATAAGCTAAACTTCTTTTAATGTCTCTTTGAGCAAGAGCCAAAGTAGCTCCTAATAGTACTGTTATTACACCTATTAAAGAAATGAGATTCATTATGTAAGGTATAACTATGAAAAGAGGAAGAAGCCGAGCTACAAGAAAAATTCCCGCAGCTACCATAGTAGCAGCATGTATAAGAGCCGAAATGGGAGTGGGTCCTTCCATAGCATCAGGTAACCATATGTGAAGGGGGAATTGCGCAGATTTAGCAACTGCACCGACGAATAAAAAAGAAGCACACAGAGTAGCAAATAAAGAATCTACTCCATTATTATGAACCAAGTTATTAACTATTTCGAACAAATCCCGAAATTCTAAACTACCTGTTATCCAATAAAGTCCTAAAATTCCTAATAATAAACCAAAATCTCCTATACGATTGGTTACAAAAGCCTTTTGACAAGCGCTTGCTGCAATCGGTCGTGTGAACCAAAAACCTATTAGTAAATACGAACACATTCCTACAAGTTCCCAAAAAATATAAATTTGTATCAAATTGGAACTAGTAACCAATCCCAACATAGAAGTATTGAAAAAACTCATATAAGCAAAAAATCTCAAATATCCTTGATCATGAGACATATAATTGTCACTATAAATAAGAACCATGATTCCAACAGTAGTAATTAATATTGACATAATAGAAGTAAGTGGATCGATCAAGTGTCCGAACTCTAAAGAAAAATCATTATTGACGGTCCAAGACCATAGATATTGATAGATAAAATTTCCATTTATTTGCTGAATAGACAGATTGGCCGAAAACACCATAGCTATACTTAGCATCAAAATACTTGGAAAAGCCCACATACGACGAATATTTTTGGTTGCTGCGGGAATAAGCAGAAGTCCAAATCCTATTAACATTGTAACTGGAAATGGAAGAAAAGGTATTATCCATGCATATTTATATGTATGTTCCATAAAAAAAAACAAATTTTCATCTTTTTTCTTATAATTGGAATTGTTTCCGATTCACCAATTCTTATCGCTTTTGAAAGGAACAATAAAAAAATCAACAAAAAAAGATATAAAAACCTCAATTTTTTTTTTAATTATTCTAACTTTTGTTAGATCTTAGATATTGGAAATATTTAAAAAGTTACACAATTGGTTGGTCAAATGATATGACCAACCAGTTAGGTAAGAGTAATTACTTAGTTATTAACTTTATTAATTAAAGAAAGTATTTATTAAAATGGGAAATGTAAGATTTTGAATCATTCTATGACTATACTACTATTCCATTTTAGCAATATGTAACCATATCATATACTATAGTCTATAGTATAGTTAAGTAAAAACAATTATACCAAAACAGTAGAATATGGATCGTAGTATGCATCAATAAATCGACTCAAAAAAAAAGACCTAGTTATTCTAGTGCATTTATTTGTAGTAAGTACCTAATTTTTTGCGGAACTGATTGATTGGGTTCCAATCCAATAAGAAAGTTCTTATAATACTCCTTACTTCGTATAGAACTGAAATAAAAAATAACAAAAAATGGAAGTACCTCTTCTTAGGTAACGGAATGTCTTGTTTAACATATTAACTACTGCCAGTTGTAGTTAAAGTTTGAACTTAAATTATAGACACGGCACTACGAGCTTATTTAATTACAACTAAATTACAACTAATATAATAGTCAGAAAAATTTCTTTTCAAATTTTACTTTTCTTTTTTCCATTTTTTTCCCCAGTGTATTATATATATTATATATTTATATATAAATAATATATTTGTATTGTATGTTATGAAAGAAAAAACTATTATCGACGGAATTAAGTACAGAAAATGTCTAAAAAGAACGATCTATTTTGAGCAATACATGTCTTTCACATACAACAATAAAAATGAGTAACTCTTTTTTTTGAATGGCAGTTCCAAAAAAACGTACTTCTATATCAAAAAAACGTATTCGTAGAAATATTTGGAAGAAAAAGGGAAATTTAGCTGCAATAAAAGCTTTGTCTTTAGCAAAGTCAGTTTCTACCGGAGATTCAAAAAGTTTTTTTGTGCAACAAACAACAGGTAAGAAAATCTTGGAATAATCTGCATTTTCATGGCTATAAGAACTTCCAATTTTAGAATATGAATAATTCCCATTAACTAGTGTATTGAACTCCTCAAGATTAGTTAGAACTAGTGGCTATGATATGTAGAATAAGAATTCCTCTGTACGCCGGGTCTAGTTCTAAGTATTATTATTTTTTTTTTTATTCTTGTTTTTCTTTTATTAATTATTAGATTTAATATTTTTGAATTCGTGAGATGGGTTTTTTTCCTATTAATTTTCTTTTCACAATAGAAAAATCTTTGTTCATTCTATTTTTCTATTGTGAAAAGAAAATTCAATTAAAATTGTGATGAAACTCTTTTTTTTTTTTCATTTATCTTATCTGATTTCGCGGATTCCAAATAAATAAAATAAAGAAAAAAAAAAAAAAAATAGAAAAAGGGGACAATTCTTAGTTTCTATCTTGACTGAAAACAAAACTTTCAAGTTTCAAGTGTTTCGGAATAACTTAGTATATAAATAGTACGTAAAAGTTGATTGTTAAAATTGAACTTATGACGATACGAACTAAGAATTTTTGATGAAAATTCAAAGATGAATTTTAAAGAGCTCTTATTCATCAGTTCTAATGTTTCTTAAACTATATTGAATCCTAGAATCTAGATCTAGACGATTCAACATGAATTGACTATACTTATTTCAAGTAAGCCGCTATGGTGAAATCGGTAGACACGCTGCTCTTAGGAAGCAGTGCTAGAGCATCTCGGTTCGAGTCCGAGTGGCGGCATACTCTAAAAGAGATATAATGGATCCTATAATGTATTTAATTCCCGATTTCAATTCTGTAATGGGACCCCTTTTATGTATGATATTTGTGACTTTAGAACATATATTAACTCATCTCTCTTTTTCGATCATTTCAATTGTGATTACGATTCATTTAATGACCCTATTAATCCACGAAATCTGGGGGTTACGTGATTCATCAGAAAAGGGAATGATAGCTACTTTTTTCTCTATAACAGGATTATTAGTTATTCGTTGGATTTCTTCAAGACATTTTCCATTAAGTAATTTATACGAGTCATTAATCTTCCTTTCGTGGAGTTTTTCCATTATTCATATGATTTCCAAGATATGGAATCATAAAAATGATTTAAGCGCAATAACCGCCCCAAGTGCTATTTTTACCCAAGGTTTCGCCACATCGGGTCTTTTAAGTGAAATGCATCAATCGTCAATATTAGTACCTGCTCTACAATCTCAGTGGTTAATGATGCACGTAAGTATGATGTTATTGAGTTATGCAGCTCTTTTATGTGGGTCGTTATTATCAGTTGCTTTTCTAGTCATTACATTTCGAAAAAGCATCGATATTTTTTGTAAAAACAAAATTTTCTTAATTAAGTCATTTTTCTTTGGCAAGATCGAATACGGGAACGAAAAAAAAAGTATTTTAAATAAACACACTTCTCTTCTTTCATTCCGAAATTATTACAAATATCAATTAACTCAACGTTTGGATTATTGGGGTTATCGTGTCATTAGTTTAGGATTTACCTTTTTAACCATAGGTATTCTTTCTGGAGCAGTATGGGCTAACGAAGCATGGGGATCCTATTGGAATTGGGACCCCAAAGAAACTTGGGCATTTATTACTTGGACCATATTCGCGATTTATTCACATACTAGAACAAATCAAAGTTTGCAAGGTACAAATTCGGCACTTGTAGCTTCTATAGGATTTCTTATAATTTGGATATGCTATTTGGGGATCAATCTATTAGGAATAGGTCTACATAGTTATGGTTCATTCACATTAACATCTAATTGAATAAAGGAATACATAAGAACATCGTCCCATATATAACGAAAATTTGTGCGAGTTTTTGAGAACCCTTTGAATATGATTCCTTGTGATTCAAATGATTCAAAGGGTTCTCAAAAACTCGGAATACATCTTATTACAATTCTAATTCACTAAATGATTTCAAAAATATGAAAAAAAAAAAAAAATTCTAAGACTTCGCTTTCTGTCTCATTAATGAAAACTATCTATGAAAATAATTAGATAGGATAACTTGTACCTTGTCAACTGACAGCGAGAGAACGAAATCCGGATAAATACCAATCCCTATTACGGGTAAAAAGATACAGATCGAAACAAATAGTTCTCGTGGTCCAGAATCCACAAAATTGGAGTTTAGAACATTGAATAGTTTGTATCCGTAGAACATCTGACGTAACATAGATAATAAATAAATAGGAGTTAATATCATTCCAATTGCCATTACAAAGATAATTAGCATTTTGGACATTAAAAGATATTTTGGGCTAGTAATTATTCCCCAAAATACTACTAATTCCGCAACAAAACCACTCATTCCTGGCAATGCAAGAGAAGCCATCGAGAAACTACTAAACATGGTAAATATTTTTGGCATTGGGATGGATATCCCCCCCATTTCGTCGAGATAAACAAGACGTGTTCTATCACAACTCGTTCCTACCAAGAAAAAAAGTGCAGCACCAATAAATCCATGAGAGAGTATTTGTAAAATGGCTCCGTTCAGTCCCATGTCAGTTATAGAACCAATTCCTATAATTATGAAACCCATGTGAGATACGGAAGAATAGGCTATTCTCTTTTTTAAATTGCGTTGACCAAGAGAGGTTGAAGCTGCATAGATTATTTGTATTGTCCCTACTATCACCAACCAGGGAGAAAATATAGAATGGGCGTGCGGTAATAATTCCATATTGATCCGAATCAATCCATATGCTCCCATTTTTAATAAGATTCCGGCTAGAAGCATACATGTACTGTAATGCGCTTCTCCATGAGTATCTGGTAGCCATGTATGTAGGGGTATAATCGGCGATTTGACAGCATAAGCAATAAGGAAGCCCAAATAGAATATTATTTCTAATGTTACAGGATATGACTGATTAGCTAATCTTTCAAAATCCAATGTCGATTCGTTGGAACCATATAAACCCATACCTAGAACTCCTATTAAGAGAAAAATGGAACCCCCCGCAGTGTACAAAATAAACTTTGTAGCCGAGTACAAACGTTTCTTTCCTCCCCACATGGATAAAAGTAAGTAAACAGGAATTAATTCTAACTCCCACATGATGAAAAAAAGTAAAAGGTCTCGAGAAGAAAATAATCCTATTTGACCGCTGTACATTGCTAACATCAGGAAATAGAACAATCGCGAATTTCGAGTAACAGGCCAAGCTGCTAAAGTAGCTAAAGTAGTGATAAATCCTGTCAGTAAAATAGGTCCTATGGAAAGTCCATCGATTCCCAGTCTCCAGTGAAAATCAAAAATATTTATCCATTTGAAGTCCTCCCCCAGTTGAATTAATGGATCGTCCAATTGGAAATGATAACAGAACACATAGGTTGTTAGAAGGAGCTCTAAAAAGCATATACATATAGTATACCACCTAAAGACCTTATTCCCCCTATGAGGAAGAAAAAAAATTGAAGAACCCGCGAATATCGGCAAAACTACAAGTATTGTTAACCAAGGGAAATAACTCGTGATAAAGACAAGATGCGTTTTGACCAAAAAACCCGTGCTCGAAATAAAATAATATATTTTCTCGAGTACGGGTTTTTCTCGGTAAAAAGGAATCAAATGATTCAAGTGGAGTTTTTTATATTATAACGTATCAATAAGATAGACCCATGCTGCGAGTTGTTTCATGCCATAAATAAACACGGACACTCAAAAAATCTGTTGGACAAGCGGATTCACATCTCTTACAACCTACGCAGTCCTCGGTTCTTGGCGCAGAAGCAATTTGCTTAGCTTTACATCCGTCCCAAGGTATCATTTCCAATACATCTGTGGGGCAGGCTCGTACACATTGAGTACACCCTATACATGTATCATAAATTTTTACTGAATGTGACATTGGGTCTATAAATTCCAGTTTTGAACATAAAAAATTTTCGATCTGGTAAAGTAAAATCGGTAGTAAAGTAAACAAATTATATATTTATATTGTAGACACCAGACGAATCAATGGTTTATCAAAAAAATCTTAACTTAAGAATCAATAGATTTCTAAATATGTTCGTGAGAAAGGACCAAGAAACTTTGATTTCCGTTTCAACAACCATGATCATACGAGTCACACATGTGACTTCACATTGGCCAACAGATTGTCAATATTTCAATAGTAATATTGAAATATATTACTATAAAAAATAAAAAAAAAAAGAAAATTATATAATTTTCAATTTGTATATATATATTATGTCTTTATTTATATGATATACTAATTATTGACTAATTTTTCAACAAATTCGATTGATTGATACGAGTTGATTTTCTGTTACGATAGATCGACGAAACAATAGCTAGCCCAATAGCTGCTTCCGCGGCCGCAATGGCTATAACAAAGATTGAGAAAATGTCTCCTTTTAATTGGCGATTATCAAATATATCTGAAAATGTTACGAGATTAATATTAACCGAATTTAGTATAAGCTCAAGACACATAAGTGCTCTAACCATGTTTCGACTTGTGATCAGTCCATAGATACCGATAGAAAATAAATAGACGCTCAAAAAAAGTACATATTCGAACATCATCGACTAACTCCTCATCAACAATCTCGATTCATTTCAATATGAACAACAATTCAACCAATTTGGTTGACTAGAATCGAGCAATTACAGAAAAAAGAGGGTATTGGTAGTAAATTAAACTAAAAACTTTTCCTTTTTCATTTGATTTCGAATTTCTAATAATTTTGTTAATTCTAAGTATTTATTATTGACGAGCCGTAGTAATTGCACCTATTAAAGAAACTAAAAGAATTATAGAAATGAGTTCAAACGGAAGATAAAAATCTGTTGATAAATGAATTCCAATTTGTTGAACGTTACTTATAAGGTCCTGTTCTATAATCTGGTTTTTTCTTGTAGTCCAAATAATTCCGTACCATGACGTATCTAGGATAGTAGTAATTAGTGAAAAAAGAATACTTGTACAAACCAGTGAAGTGATCCCATCTCCTACAGTCCAAAGATAGGAATCGTTGGAATATTCTGAACCATTCATGAACATAACAGCAAATATGATTAAGACATTTATGGCTCCCACATAAATAAGGAGTTGTGCGGCAGCTACAAAATAGGAGTTCGATGGAATATAGAATAAAGATATACAAACAAGAACCAATCCCAACGAAAAGGCAGAATAAATTGGATTGGCAAATAATACTACTCCTAGGCCTCCTAATATAAGAAATGATCCCAGAAATACTACAAGTATATCGTGTATTGGTCCAGGTAAATCCATTATGTATAACAGATAAATAAGTCGAAATATTTCATGACCTTACTAAATAGTCCAGGAAAAATAAGGGTGTTACCCTTATTTTTTTCTTTATATGATAGGTTCCTAATTGAATTAAATCTTAATATGGATTAATGTAGATATAGATAAAGTTATTAAAGTTATCGGCCAATCCTACTTTTTTTATCTGAAAGACAAAAGAAAAGATTGGAATTTTCTATTTCGAAATCATCACGAAAACATATTCTTGGTTTAAATCAAAGAGTAATTCTCAACAATCAATAGTTATTATTTATAGTTATTATTTGTAGTTTCTGAACAATCAAAATAAAAGAGGCTTGGATCCTTTATATAAAAAAAAAATCTTAGTAATCGGTAATCGTTCTTGAATCAAGGAGTTTATCTTTGTCTATTTTGATTTGGGTCGAATTCATAACTGTTTGAATTGTGTAATCTCCAATTACTGACATTGGTAACCGACCCAATGCAATTTGATTATAATTCAATTCGTGGCGATCATAAGTAGAAAGTTCATACTCTTCAGTCATCGATAAACAGTTTGTTGGACAATACTCGACGCAGTTACCACAAAATATACAAACCCCAAAATCAATACTATAATTAAGCAATTGTTTTTTTTTAATATCTTTTTCAAATCTCCAATCAACAACGGGTAGATCTATGGGACATACACGAACACATACTTCACAAGCAATACATTTATCAAATTCAAAGTGTATTCGACCGCGGAAACGCTCTGATGTGATCAATTTTTCATAAGGATATTGAATAGTTACAGGTAAACGATTTGTATGGGATAAGGTAATTATGAAACTTTGACCAATGTACCTTGCAGCTCGTATTGTTTGTTGACCATAATTTATGAACCCGGTCACCATAGGGAACATATTGTGGATCTCCGTGAATAAATTGATGTTTCTTTCTCTTGTTTAAGATTGGTTATGAATCTAGAATATCGTTATTTTCTTCTTTTATTTATATTATTTATAGTGAAACAAGTTGGGAAGAAGTTGTCAATAATAGATTACCCAGGGAAATAGGTAACAGAAATTTCCATCCAAGATTTAATAGCTGATCCATTCTCATCCTCGGTAAAGTCCATCTTGCTGTGATAGGAATGAACAGAAACAAATAAGCTTTAGCTAATGTAATAAATATACCAATTGTCATTCCAAAGACTCCGGCCATTTTATTTATTCCGAAAAGTGCAGGAATAGATATGTACGGAATAGAGAAATTCCACCCACCTAAGTAAAGAACTGTTATAAATAATGAAGAAACTAATAAATTTAGGTAAGAAGCAAGGTAAAATAAAGCGTATTTGATACCTGAATATTCTGTTTGATAACCTGCTACTAATTCCTCCTCTGCTTCTGGTAAATCAAAGGGTAATCTCTCACATTCTGCTAGAGAAGAAATTAGAAAAACTACAAACCCTATAGGCTGACGCCACAGATTCCACCCCCAAAAACCATATTTTGACTGCGCCTCAACTATATCAACTGTACTTAAACTGTTAGATAATCATAGTCGATAATAACATCACTGTTCATATCGCTATTTCAAAACCGTACATGAGACCTCAGCTTCATACGGCTCCTCTACGGCCACAAATAAATGTAAGGACTTGTTTGGTAGTATCGTCATCTTTATTTATATAGTAAATATACACCGGGAGTTCCAAATTAGACCAATGAAATTCCGTTTGCTAGAATAAAAAGGTGCTTCTGAATTGATCTTATCCGTTAGAATTTCAATTTATCTTTGTTCGGTAATAACTTAATCCTTCAATAAAATACTCGTTATATCAATAAATATGTTCTATCAATAACTATAAAGAATTAGAACGAATTGGGCATTAATTCCAAATTTTATTTATGATAAGAATTCTATATGTATAGATTATAGATATGGATGGGGAAAAGAAAGAAAAAATAAAGATCTTTTTTATTTCTTATTTATTCATTTTCTTTTTTTGCATCCCATTTCTTTTGTTCCTGTTCTTCTTTCTCAGAGGAGGGGGTACTCTGAAAAAAAAAAGAAATATAAATAAAGGATTAATTCGTTTTTGATAGTCATTTCTTTAATCAGTGAATAAGAGCATACTCTAGATCGGAATCATGGGGAAGTACTGCTTGGTCATTTCTACCAACTTAAAGTCCTCATTATGATTCGTTTTATCCAAAGTTTTATGCAAAAATACCTTTTTTTGCTACCTTACATTATCTCCATTACTAATCTTTTGTGTACCTTAGTGTTCCTAACTGTCCACTGATTTTTGATTGATCCCCGGTATGGTAATACATATAAGACAGTAGTAGAAACCCCATACGGTCGATCTTTTGTACCCGCTTCAAGATATGATAATTAGTCAAAGAATCTTAATCTTGGGGTAAACAGTTTACACTGCTTGTGTTTATTATTCTTGTACATAGGGAATGAGATTTTACCTTCTTACTGCAAATTTATAAGCAGTTTTATTTTACTCATATAACTATCTAGTTTAACTCATCGACCCTAATGATGAATAAAAAATGAAAATATCCATTCAATATATTCAACCTCTTTACTTTATTTCTAGCGAGGAGGGAAAATAATCATGTTCCAACGAATCACACGTAGAGATATTGATAACACACATAGAGTTAATGGTATTTCATAGCTAATAGATTGAGCAGCAGCCCGTAGACCACCTGAAAAGGAATATTTATTGTTCGATCCATATCCTGACATAAGAAGTCCAATAGGAGCAATACTTGAAATGGAGATCCATAAAAAAACACCTATACTGAGATCGGCTAAAACAAGGCGAGACTCAAAAGGGATTACTAAATAACTTAGTAGAACTGATATGACCGCTATAGACGGTCCCACGCTAAACAAACGAATATCTCCTCTAGATGGGAGGAGGTCCTCTTTAAAAAGTAATTTGGTCCCATCTGCTAGAGCTTGAAGAATTCCTAACGGGCCGGCATATTCAGGCCCAATACGTTGTTGTATTGCTGCAGATATTTCTCTTTCTAACCACACAATTACTAGTACCCCTATAGTGATTCCCAATATAAGGGTGAAAATAGGAACAAAGATCCATATGAGTCCATAGACTTCTTTTAAGGATTCCGATCTAGAAAAAGAATTGATAGCTTGTACTTCTGTCGTATCAATTATCATTTCAACGATCAACTTCTCCCATAATGATATCTATACTACCTAGTATCGTCATGATATCGGCCAATTTCATTCTTTTAACTAGTTGAGGGAGAATTTGCAAATTGATGAAACCCGGTGGACGAATTTTCCACCTCCAGGGGAAAACACTACTGTCTCCTATCAAAAAAATTCCTAATTCTCCTTTTGGGGCTTCTACTCTCACATAAAGTTCTTGTTTCGACAATTCAAAATTGGGTGAAAGTTTTTTAGTAATAAATCTATATTCAAAATTAGTCCATTCGGCATTTTTTGCTCTATCAAAGCGTCGGACTTCTAAATTTTCATAGGGCCCCCCAGGAATTCCTTCTAGAGCTTGTTGAATAATTTTTATAGATTCTTTCATTTCACCGATTCGTACTAAATAACGAGCTAGTGAATCTCCTTCTTTTTGCCATTGGACTTCCCAATCAAATTTATTGTAACACTCATAACGATCAACTTTACGAAGATCCCATTGGATTCCAGAAGCTCGTAACATCGGTCCTGATAAACCCCAATTTATTGCTTCCTCTCCGCCAATAATGCCCACTCCCTCAACCCGTTCCAAAAAAATGGGATTCCGCGTAATAAGCTTTTGATATTCAACAATTCCTGTTAAAAAATAATCGCAGAAATCTAAACATTTATCTATCCATCCATAAGGTAGATCAGCAGCGACTCCCCCAATACGGAAATAATTATGCATCATTCGCATACCTGTAGCAGCTTCAAATAGATCATATAACAATTCCCTTTCTCTGAAAATATAGAAAAAGGGGGTTTGTGCACCGATATCCGCCATAAAAGGTCCAAGCCATAACAAATGAGAAGCTATACGACTCAATTCCAGCATAATTACTCTAATGTAACTGGCTCTTTTAGGTACTTGAACACTTTCCAATCGTTCTGGTGCATTTACTGTTATTGCCTCTGTGAACATAGTGGCTAAATAATCCCACCGTGTTACATAAGGCAAATATTGTATAATTGTTCGATTTTCCGCTATTTTTTCCATCCCTCTGTGTAAATAACCCAATATGGGTTCACAGTCAATAACATCTTCACCATCGAGAGTAACGATTAGTCGAAGAACACCATGCATTGATGGGTGGTGAGGGCCCATGTTAACTATCATGAGATCTTTTCTTGTAGCCGGTAAAGTCATATCTTTTCTTCCTTAATTCATTATTCCATGAATTTCTCAAAATGAGATTCATCAAAATGAAAAATATAATAACTACTATTAACTAATAACTAAAGAAAAAAATTCAAACCAATCTTAAAATTAACGGGTTTTTGATTCCCGAATACCCAACTGACTAATTAATTTCTTATAACGTACTCTATTTTTCTTTGACAAATAATCCAGCAGACGTTGACGTTTTCCCAGAATTTTTCGTAGACCCCTTTGCGATAAAAAATCTCTTTTATGTAATTCCAAATGTAAAGTAAGTCCCCGTATCTTATCGGTGAAACTGAATACTTGAAATTCAACAGATCCGCAGTTTTTTTCTTTTTCTTGTCGAATAGCCGAGATGAATGAATTTTTGACCATAAAAAACAATTTTTTTCTTTTCCGTGGATTTTACCGATCAGGAAAAATAATAATTATTATTATACTAGTTATTTGAATCTAGTACACAAAAATTTAGATTTCTTCATATACACTACTTTAATTCATTCTTATTTGATTTAAATCAAATTTATTTTATTCTATCCAAATCAAATTGCAAATTTGATTTGGATAGAATAGAAGGGAATGATACATTTATGCATTCACAAACACGAAAGAGAATTATTTTTTTACCTAACTAAAAAAAATATTCTGTCAATTTATTCCTAGATCCAATTGATACGTAATTTAATCGGTATCGTGTACCAGAATGTAATATAGCGTATGTGTATATATTTCGGTTTTATCTACTGAATATGTCATGCGATAGATATATAGGAAATATTTCCTATTAACTAATTTTGAATCGCGGATACATATATATTCTTGACATACTGAAATGACTGCCGTTATTGGTATCAAACCAATAACGATTCATACAAGCTAAATCTTCTAATCGATAATTGGGCCAAAGAAACAATTTGAATTTAATGAATTTATCTGTTTCCGTACTAAGATGCTTTTCCTCGTTCAAAAATCGTCCACTGTTTTTTATGTTGTTTTGATTGCAAAATATTGTATTTCTATCCACAACATTCCAATTCTGGTTCCGGTAATTGAAACAAATTAGAATTCTCAATTCTCTACGACGTCTGGGAGATAGAATATTTTCAGGAACAAGGAAATCATAATAATTTTTGTTTCTATTCACAAGCATATTGCTGTTTTGTGCAACGGATCCATCAAGATTCTTTTTATCAACATATCTATTTTTTATTATGCATTTTCCATTAGTTTGGTGCTTATTCTTATCAACCAATGAAATACTTATGGTTTGGTATATAATATATTTTCCATCCCTTTTCATAGATAGACGAATTGGCTCGATAATAAATATTCCCCTTTTTATCAATTCTGTAAGAGTTAGGTCTTTCTGAATCAACATTGCATCCAGATGCATCTCTCCTCTTTGAATTGAGGATATAGCAATTCCCCTTGGATCTATCAGTCTAAGTAGAAGACAATATACCTGGATATTACTGATCATTCTTTGATTCAAGGGATCATCCCATCTTAATTGAAAAAGAAAATACTTTTTCAAGAAGAAATCCAGTTCCGCTTCTTTCTTGCTCTTGTATTGTTTTTTCTTTCTACCCCTTTTACTGTTTGTTCCTGTGTAATCTTCTTCAACATCTTTCTTTTTGTTTTGTTTTCGTAGATCTGATACAAGATCCCCTTGGCCTTGTTGTTCATTTTTTTTTTTATTTACGTCGATCTTTTCACTTTGACTAATATTTTCATTTCTATTAAAATGAAAAATAAGTAATTTGATTGGTATGATCCACGGTTTAATCTTATACGCATCAAAAAGTCGCACAAATTCTGGGAAAAACCAGAGCTCTAGATTTGATATGGTACGATATAACCTTTCTTGATTCATTCCCATCCAATCAAAAAAGTGTTTTTTTTTAGAATTTTGAGTTTCCGTTTTAGCATTTTTATGAATCTTGGTATCGATATACGTATTGGTTGAGGTTTCAATATCGAGATTATTTCTAAGACAAAAATGGAGAATTCTATAATCAAAAAATTTTCTATCCAGATTTTTGTTCGTATCAATAATAGATCCTTTTTCTAGATAATCACTAATAGCTATACTTATCAATCCATAAAATGATTCGGATTCCAGTGTATTAAAATTATATGTCATTTTTTTGTCCTTTACTTGTAACGTTGATCCATAAATATATGAGTCCTTACTATCCCCATAATTTATATATTTATATGAAAAAAGATAATATCCATAATGTTTTTTCCATTTTTCTTTTTGACTCATCAACGAATCCACTGCATAGTAATTTTGTTTCATGTAATGAATTAATTGGTCTTTTTTATATAAATCCAATTTTATTGAGTCTTTCTTTTGAATCGTACGACATTGATTGACTCTATTTTGCCATTTTTTCGATATTAAGTGGGCCCACTTGGTCTGAGATAAATTGTATTGATAATGACCCCGTAACCAAATTTTCCATTTATTCATCCCATACTTATGAATTTTCTTATGTCTTGGTTTGGAATTAAATATTCCTTGTGTCGTACAATAATTCTTGATTATATCCCTAAGAAAAGGATGGGTGCCGTGATATTGAAGTACAGATCTCAAATGATAATTGTTAAGTAATTGATTTTGTGATAATTTGTAAAATACATATGCTTGAGACAAAGAAGATAAGTCACAATAAATATTAGAATTTTTATTACTAATATTAGTATTAGAAAACGACTTTTTTATAGTTGAAATAAAGTTCATTGTATTTTGATTTGGTTTCTCAACCCCTTCTTGGTTTGTTTCGTCGTTGTAAATGGATTTATTGATAATTTTTTTTGTTGATTCAAAGAAAAGTTGTGCATTGGTCCTTGGAATCTTAATAATACATAGTAATATATCCATGTATGTTTTTTCAATGAAGGATTTCATAAAATAATGCGATTTACGTATTAATCGGATATTTTTTCTTTTGGATATTTGCCAAATATCCTTTTGTGATTCCGATCTTTTATTTTTATCATCACAAGTTAGAACTAGTTTTTTCTTGTCTTTTGTGATTCCTTTTATTTGAGCCTTAATTGTGATTATCTTATTAGCAAGATCTTTCATTTTTGTTTCTATGAGTGAAGAATTTTCATTTACACAATTCATGGATCGAATTTGAATGGTCGATTCTTGGATAATATTATTATTTATATTGGAGTCTTTTCTGTTTTCATTTGTTTCATATACTTTTACCTTCCTCAATTTCAATAAGAAAATGGGGTTTACTTTTTCAAGTTCTTTCATTATTAGGTTTCTAACTAGAACTATTTTGGTGACCCATCTTGTTTTTTCTTTTGAAATCTTTAAAAACAATTTTATTCTTTCTTTGAAAGTCCTTATAACTTGAAAAAAATGCTTTTTCACTTTTATCATTTTTTTTTCGAGTTCTTGAAAAATGGGTTCAAAAAAAGAAGGTTGTTTTCGGGGAGACCCCAAAGGCAGTTCTGCTTCCCTTCCCCAGACTGTTAAAAAACAAAAATTGTCTTTTTTCTCTTTTTTACTCATTTTCTGATCTCTATGATGAGATCGTATTTTAGATCTTCGCCAAGGTTTCAGACAGAAAGGAAATAGAATCTTTATCTGAATACCATCTGTTAACCAGTTTTGAGGAAATTCTGTTTCTGATAATTGAACACCATTATAGGTACATTTAACATGCATTTCTCTATTCCATTCCTTCAAATCCTCGTACCACTCGGGGAATTGCAATAATAACATACGACCAATATTTTTAGCTATTATCAATAAGGGTAATATAACGTATTTTCTAAGAAAAGATTGGGTTACTAACATTAAACCTCTTATTGCTTGAGTAAATAAAAAGGTATCCCAAGCTTCTGATATTGCTATTCGTTCATTTTCCTCTTCTTTCTCTTCATTTGTTTTCTCTTTTGTTTCTTCCTCCTCAAAATAAGAAATTTGCAATTCTGGGTTTCCCCCTACCCAATTCCTAAAAATGAGATGAATCATTTCAGAGATATCAAAAAATGAAAAACAAAATGTTTTGTCTATTCGATCCAAAAAAACTGGAGAATGCACGTTTGCTTGAAATATTTCCCAAGTAATTGTTTTACGTCTTTGAGCACGCATGGATCCTTTGATTATACCTCGTCGAAAATCTGATTGTTGTGAGTAACGTATCAAAGCCACTTCCTCTTCTTCATCACTAGTGCTAGTATAATTATTATTACCACTGGAATTAGTACTCTGATCATCAGTATAAATTACCACACGCTTGCCTTTTCTTGAACGAATTTCAGAATCCTCCGTTGATTCCTCGTCATTTTCTTCTTCCTCTTCTTCCGGATCGTCTGTCAATTTGTATGACCATCGAGAAACCCTTTTACTGATTTCTTCCATTCCAATAGATTTCTTTCTAATTGTTGTTAGATCGTTTGGATCAGTTGTAATTACATCAAATAAAAATTGAAAAGGTTTTGCTTGACTTTCTAAATCAATTCTTCGTGCGTGTTCAAAAGATAATTCATCGATTGAGTTTAAGAAATTCCCAATCGAACTCGAATTCAATAAAAATTCCTTGCTAACGTCGAACGTGTTCTTTTGATGTTCAAATTCTCGAGAATCATTATGAAATAGACCATGAATCTTATTTATCCAAAGCATTTCTACGGAATCTGCTGTCGAAGTTCTTAAATCATTCATGATTGCACGTAAATTGAATTTTTTTATTGTTCCTCGATAGGGTCCGTTCAAAAAGGGATCGTACATTTTTGGCAAGTATTCTTGTTCATTCTCATCATCGCACAATCTGGTCCTTTTTTCTAGCATATCTAAACCAAGAGATCCCTTCTCTTTTTCTAGAATTTTTATTCGACTTATCAATTCATTATTCAAGTTGTATTTTTTTTGTTCGTTAGTATAAACCCAATAATTATACAGGTCCTCGGGAGATAGTTTTTCTGTCGTGTACAAAGAAATTTTCCGTTCTACCATTTCTGAAAAAGTCGATAAACTGGGTGGATATGTAAAAGATATTATTTGTTTTCCATTACTTGGGCATATATAAAAAAAATATTGTGACATTTCATTTCGTACAGCATTTTCAAAACGATCATTTTTTATATATCTCAATGGGCGATTCC